GTGTAATATAGGGGTAGGCCTATCCCATCTTAACAAGGAGTGAATCAATGAATGAAAGTGGAAGAAATGAAGTTTAATCTTCTTTTATGTCGGACCAATCACTTCCCCCCAAAGTCCTCTACTTTGGCCTATTTTGATTATTATTTTTTTTAATAGCAATTCCTATAATAGATTTCTATTTTCGAACAGAATGGCGATTAGAATGAGTGATTGATGAATATAAATGACAAATCAAAAAATGCTATTGGTATGGGATCATAAAAGACGGAAAGATCCTTCAGATTTAGTCATACCATTCCATTTCCATTATATTGACAATTTCAAAAAACTGTTCATACTATGAGCATAGTATGATGGCAGTCGGGCAAGTATGCCCCCATCGTCTAGTGGTTCAGGACATCTCTCTTTCAAGGAGGCAGCGGGGATTCGACTTCCCCTGGGGGTAGGGTACTACGAAAGGAAGTTGATCGTGGATTATCAATAAGCCTAGAATTGATTTTTCCTGGGTCGATGCCCGAGCGGTTAATGGGGACGGACTGTAAATTCGTTGGCAATATGTCTACGCTGGTTCAAATCCAGCTCGGCCCAATAATTCGCTGATCCACCATGAAATGATATAACCCCTTTTGTGTTCCAGAAATGCCAGATACGAAAGAATAAGGAATAAAAAAAGTCCAATTTTATGCTATATCCCTACCGCTATTTCTTTTTTTATTTGCTCCATTTATTTGTTCCCATAAATTCTGATCTTCCTAACGATCTAGATTCATATCAGGATCATTAAATAGATTAAATAGAAAGTATAAAGTCTAGAATAAGACAAAAAAAAAAGACTCTTTTTTGCATTGAAAAATGGGTTATCAATCGAGTTGGCAATAACGAAAGAAAGGATTACTAGTAATCCGTGCTGCTCCCACTAAAGTGTATATCCATGTGGATATCAATATATCGCTCGCGTCTCTGTTACAACACGGCGATTTTGATCTAAATAGAAATGGTTTGAATGAAATCATAAGAATATGTATGCTGTACATTTTATTTCCCGGGGATTGTAGTTCAATTGGTCAGAGCACCGCCCTGTCAAGGCGGAAGCTGCGGGTTCGAGCCCCGTCAGTCCCGACTAATCCAAATCCACTAAAAAAAAAATACATCAATATATCTCGCCATTTTCGGTTAAAGTGGGTCCAAATGGTAGAATTTCATGCCTAATGGTATCCTTTTCTTTTTTTTTTCTATTTCGTTTCGATTCTTTGTTTGGTTTATTTGTAAACCATTTGTAAACAATGGAAGTGGAAAGTGGGTAGGTGGTTGGACAAGGAAGGCGGTCGATTCTAGAAAGGACAGAATGGAAAAGAATGAGAACTAAAAATAAAGTATTAATAATTAATAAAAATAAATAAAAGTAAAGGAATTCTTTTGATTGAATCAGGATCAGGAATCGAAGTTTGTATTCGGTGTGTGGATAAAAGATCTGCCTATGTTATACTATTCAATTCTCGACGGTGAATCGATTGGATAGCTCAGATATTGTTATTCATGATATTGATCCCATTCGCTATCATCGAAATGTAATTCATCCCATTGAATTTACAAGCGAAAGGTTTATCATCTCTATGGGATTAAATCCCGAGTTATTGCGAAGTAAAAAAAATGAAACGGAAACGATGAGATTATGGAAGTAAATATTCTCGCATTTATTGCTACTGCACTGTTCATTCTAGTTCCTACTGCTTTTTTGCTTATAATATACGTAAAAACGGTTAGTCAAAGTGATTAATTTAAATGAAATTTGACTTCTTAGTTCTTATCAATGATTTAAGCAAAAAAAATGTCAATTTCACATCTTAAATGAAATGGACGGACTAGAATCAGCAGTAGCCTATGAGATCCGATAGTATGGTAGAAAGATTCATATATGAATCTTTCTACCATACTATCTATTTTTATTATAGTAATGTAGAAAGATAGAAACGGAATAGAGATCAATCTCCAATATGTATATGCATTTTCATACATGTTAATATCAATTAAATATATGGAATGTACATAGTATCTCAACTCTATTTCTTTGCTTCATCTATTCGATTTTTGTTCATTCCAATCAATCTGAAATATTCGAAAGGGAACTCTTACGATTTTTTAATTTCTAGATTTCTGCTTATTTTCAATAGGAATCCCGGTATCCATTAAAAAAGAATCAAATCAATGAAAGAAAAACAAAATTGAGCATATATTACTAAAAGAAAATCAAGTTAATAAATGAAATATGAAATAAAGTAATCTTTTTTATAAAATAATAAAACAAGTGGTAAGTGCGAAATATGTGACTTGGCCAAGGCACGATCTTATTATTATTAAATTAAATAACGGAACTTCTTTCTTTTCTCTTTGAACAGTAAAAGGGCAATAAAAACAAATCAAAAATAAAAAAAAAAAGGGGGTCTGTCGTTCCTCATTCTTCCTCATTGTCTATATATAACTCTGGTAGGAGCCAGTTCAGCGAAATAGAAAATTTAGATAGAAAATTTAGGAAGAACTTCGGTTGGAATAAAATTCCTATTATCCATATCCCCCTTCCTTATATTTAATTAATTAATAGAATTAAAAATAAAAAGGCTTTGCAGAACGATCGAGAAAAAATCTATAAAAAAAAGTGATACAGTTTGATTTCCTAACTCAATTAGTAGTATCTCTAGAGTCCACTTCTTCCCCATACTACGAGTGAAAGGGAAAATGTAAAGACTACCATTAAAGCAGCCCAAGCGAGACTTACTATATCCATGTGAATTATGCCCCCTATCTCTATGAATATGAAGAAATTTTTCGATTATTGTTTACTAATAATAGTGGAATCGCGGGTACAGAGTCAAAAAGGGATTCTGACCCGACACCCTTGATCAAAGACTCCAATAAATATAAATATGAAACACTCCAAAAAATCCACTTATAACAAGTTTGTATATGATTTCTAGTAGAATCGGGAAAAGTGAAAAAAAAAAATACACAGTCGCACTTGTCTTTGGAAGTATCAAAGGGAATGTTACCCAATATGTAGAAGACCTATTCGTTTTTTTGTTGTCCTTGATTATCATTAAGTATCATTATCATTAAGTAAAAGGAAAAGACAATTATCCATCCAATCGAATATTGATTGACTGCCCCTGCACTGCAGTCAGAGACTCTCATGAGTCTGTCTACTTTGTATACTGTATACAAAGTATCTTCCGCCCCTTCCATAACTATTAATTAGATTCCCCCTCGGGCTATTCAATCTAATTCAAGACCCGGTCAGTAGACACTCCATTATTCGTGGAAATAAATCGGTAACTCTTGATTTGATATGATAGCCCTTCCACTACTATAATCTTTCTGTGAATCCTAAATGCAAGGATTTACAACACTTTAAAGAACAGAAACCCCAGCTGTTTAGAATCAAGAACAAGAAAGTCTCAAGAGTCTTTTTCCTACGCGTGTTTTGCTGGAAAAGATTCGGCGAGTTATACCAGCCAAGCGGAATAAGGGATTTGGAGTCTTGTCTTTTGTTGATCAGGCGACACCCAGATTTGAACTGGGGAAAAAGGATTTGCAGTCCCCCACCTTACCGCTCGGCCATGCCGCCAAAACGATACAAAATAGATGAAAATATCCCCCTTTGCTTGTTTTGTTTGGGGGGGTACTAAATGTTTTTTTTTGTACTTCCATCCGAAATCTCGTTTTTCTTAATTCCTTGCCTAAAAGAAATCCGTCATTTTTTGGAGTGAATCCATTCCTTCAATTGATTTTATAGTATCTCAAAACGCACAGTATCTAAATCCCTCTCTTTTCTATTGAAAAACGAGATGTGTATTTTCCGTCACAAAAGCCAAAATTCAGGACAAATTGGAACCATTAACTAGTGACTGTAAATTCATGAACGACTCTTGGATTTCAATTTCAAATTGTGTTTCCTAATGATAGAAGAAAATCAAAAATTGATACCTAATTAATCAGTATTGGTTTTTTATTGAAAAAAAAAATCCTTCTCAATTCCAATTATAACAGCAATTGTGAGTATATGTAAACCCCAGAACATAAATTGTTTCACAGCTAGCTTATCGGGTATCTTATCCGTGTATGAGGCCTCTCTATAGGGAATTAGCCGGAAATTGTCGTACTGCAATTTGCAATTTAGATTGAATAAAAAATCGAAATTTTGCTAGAGCACGAATCGTATTCTAAAAATTCTACTAAAAAAAGAAAAAAAAAAGGGTTCTCCGCCAACCATTTTTTGAACAATGGAATCCACAAAAAAGTTAAGTGCTAAAAAAATTTACTTTAAGTTGTTATATTGTGATGCTGTTATATTGTGTCTGATGATTATGTCTTTATCTCAGCGAATAGATCAAATCGCGAATCCTTTTTTTTTATGGTATCCAATCGGGTTGGAATATGTAATATCATAATAATGGTATAAATTGAATTACTTTTTTTTATATTCTAGACAAAACTCCATAAGTCTAAGTGGAATTTATCAATTCTTTTCTATTTGTATCTGTCTCTTAGAAATTCTAAGTCTAAAATCATCTTTTTTCCTCCGGTCATACGTATTTCATACATTCCATCTATATGGAGTTGGGTAAAATTTCATGCGATTCAGTAACCAGAATCTAAATTCCATCATTGCTAGCTCGATTCATATGATTCGATGCAGAATGAGAAACGAATGGGATTTTTTGCTAAATGGGAAATTCAAAATGCTTGGAGATGGAAATGCGGGAATGTCTACAATACCTGGGTTTAATCAGATACAATTTGAAGGGTTTTGTAGGTTCATTGATCAGGGCTTAACAGAAGAACTTTATAAGTTTCCAAAAATTGAAGATACAGATCAAGAAATTGAATTTCAATTATTTGTGGAAACATATCAATTGGTAGAACCCTTGCTAAAAGAAAGAGATGCTGTATATGAATCACTCACGTATTCTTCTGAATTATATGTATCCGCAGGATTAATTTGGAAA